ATCAATTAAATTCCTGGAGGCTTCATAAAGTGCTTCTTTCGGAGTTAAACTTCCATTTGTCCATATTTCGAGAAAAAGTATCTCTTGTTTTTCATTCCCATTTCCATAAGAATGAATACTATGATTCACATTTCGAACAGGCATGAATAGAGCATCTATAGGATAACTTCCGTCTTGAAAGTTATTTGGCGCTTTTATATGATATCCACGATTTCTCTCGAGTTGTAATCCAATACACAAATCAATTGGTTCCGTCAAGCTAGCTATATGCTGTGTATTGTCAACTATTTCTACATAAGGTGGCAAGATGATATCTTGAGCAGTTACACATCTGGGGCCCCTAACGCAAATAGATGCTTCACAAGTTCCATATAGATTACTTCTCAATACTATTTCTTTCAAATTCATTAAAATTTCGTGTACTGATTCTTGAATACCTAATAGGGTAGAGTATTCGTGTGGTATTTTCTCAGATTTTGCACGTGTGATACATGTTCCTTCTATTTCTCCAAGTAACGCTCTTCGCATCGCAATGCCTATTGTATCCGCTTGACCTTTCATAAGTGGAGAAAGAATAAAGCGCCCATAATAAAGACATTTACTATCTGTTCTTGATTCAACACACTTCCACTGAAGTGTCCGAGTAGATACTCTTATTTTCTCTCGAACCATAGTAATATTTTACAAAATTGATCATATCTTTGATATATTTATTTCTCTTGAAATCTCTTGAATTTTTATTTCTACACACGTCTTTTTTTAGGAGGCCTACAGCCATTATGTGGCATAGGGGTTACGTCTCGTACGAAACTTAATAGTATACCGCTTCTACGAATAGCCCGTAATGCTGCATCCCTTCCGAGACCAGGGCCTTTTATCATGACTTCTGCTCGTTGCATACCTTGCTCCACCACTGTACGAATAGCATTTCCTACTGCGGTTTGAGCCGCAAATGGTGTCCCTCTTTTTGTACCCTTGAATCCACAAGTACCGGCAGAAGCCCAAGAAACCACTCGACCCCGTACATCTGTAACAGTCACAATGGTATTATTGAAACTTGCTTGAACATGAATAACACCCTTTGGTATTTTACGTGCACTTTTACGCGAACTAATACGTCCATTTCTACGTGAACCAATTTTTGGTATAGGTTTTGCCATATTTTATCATCTCATAAATATGAGTCAAAAATATATGGATATATCCATTTCATATCAAAACAAATCCTTCCTTTTTTTTACCTCAATCAAATCTTTTAGCAATTCTTTTAGAAAGTTCCTTTTAGTTTTTAGTATAGTAGAATGATTATCCTTGTCGTTGTTTATGTTTTGGGTTAGAACAAATTACTATAATTCGTCCCCGTCTGCGGATCAGTCGACATTTTTCACAAATTTGACGAACAGAAGCCCTTATTTTCATATTTTTTATTCCTTAGTTTTAATTTTGAATCTATTTCTTGGAAGAAAATAAGTTTCTTGATATTTTGAATCTCGAATTTCTTTCTTGTAGAAAGGAGTGTTGAAGTTGAAAAACCGCTTAGTCGTTCGAATCCTTGTTGCGAAGTCTATAAATTATACGACCTCTGGTTGAATCATAACGGCTTACTTCAATCTTAACTCTATCTCCTGGTAGGATTCGTATAGAACTACGTCGTATCCTTCCTGAAACATAACCTAGAATGAGATCTTCATTATCTAAACGAACCCAGAACATACCATTAGGAAGTGATTCAGTAATCAAACCTTCATGAATCCATTTTTGTTCTTTCATTCCAGACAAAACCCCCTTAAAGTATCAACTAATAGAGGAGTGATATTAGACAAGCCGTCCTTTCTCTTTTTTTGTTCACAAATAGGAAATTTTGGATCCAATTCGGATATTTTAGGAATTACCATATATAACATAAAATTTCTCCGCCAATTCCTTCTAGTCGAGCCTCCCGATCCGTCATTATACCTCGAGAGGTAGAAAGAATTGCAATCCCCATTCCACCCAAAATTCTAGGAATTCGTTGATAGTTAGAATAGATTCGTAGACCAGGTCGACTGACCCTTTTTAAATGGAAAGTATTTCTATAAGGACCTTTCTTATTTCTTCTATGTCGCAGAGTTAAAACCAAAAAATATTTGTTTCTTTCTTGATGTTTTCTCGCATTTTCGATAAAGCCTTCTCGTAAAAGTATTTTAACAATGTTTTCGGTGATGTTAGTAGATACTATTCGAACCGTTCCTTTTCTATTCATGTCAGCATTTCGTATAGAGGTTATTATATCAGCAATAGTGTCCCTACCCATGATGAACTAAAATAAGTGGTGCCCCAAAAATTTGATATAATCAACATGCCTTTTTATTAGTTATTTTTCAATTTTTAATTAATTTAATTAAAAAAAAAACGAAAGGTATATACGTGATACACAATCTACTATATTTATTTAAATACTCTACTTCTTCATTTTCATTTAAATACTCTACTTCTCATCTTATAATACCTCAGGAGCTAATGAAACTATTTTACTAAAGTTTTGTCTCAATTCCCGGGCAATCGCACCAAAAATTCGAGTTCCTTTTGGATTTCCTTCTTGATCAATGATAACTGCAGCATTGTCATCATATCGTATTATCATACCGTTGTCTCGTTTGAGTTCTTTACAGGTACGTACAATTACAGCTCTGATCACTTCCGATCTTTCTAAGGGCGTATTGGGTATTGCTTCTTTGATCACAGCAACAATAACGTCACCAATACGAGCATATCGACGGTTGCTAGCTCCTATGATTCGAATACACATCAATTCTCGAGCCCCGCTGTTGTCTGCTACATTCAAATGGGTCTGAGGTTGAATCATATATATATTTTTTTTTCTGTTCTTTCAATGCAAAAATAAATACTTAAATACTAAAGGGTGAAAAAGAAAAAGAAATATTGTTTGTCCAAAAAAAAACTTCCATTTGTTTTTATCCAAAAGATCCATTTCTTTTAGTTCTACATTCTTATCCTGAAATAATGAATTGAGTTCGTATAGGCATTTTCGATGCCGCTATTGCGATAGCCCTTCGGGCTATGTTTTCGGCTACTCCGCTTATTTCATAAAGTATTCGACCTGGTTTGACAACAGCTACCCAATATTCGGGAGATCCTTTCCCCGAACCCATACGTGTTTCCGCGGGTCTTACTGTAACTGGTTTGTCGGGAAATATACGTACCCATATTTTTCCACCACGACGCGCATTTCGTGTCATTGCTCGCCGCCCTGCTTCTATTTGTCTAGACGTGATCCAAGCGGGTTCAAGTGCCTGAAGAGCATATCTTCCGAAAGAAATAAGATTCCCCCGATAAGATATTCCCTTCATTCTTCCTCTATGTTGTTTACGGAATTTAGTTCTTTTTGGGTTATAGTTGATGGTTTTTTTGTAATTCCATCTCTACTACAGAACCGGACGTGAGAGTTTCTTCTCATCCGGCTCCTCGCGAATGAAAAAAAAAATTCATTTAAAATTAAATGAATTTTTTTTAGTTTTTATATAATAAATATATACATGTAATAATACATTGAATAAATAAATTCTTTTGGATTCATCTAGTTTACTAGATATTTTTATTTGGGTATATAACTAAATATTAAATATCTATTTTATTCCTTTTTTTTTTTGTATATGTTTGTTTTTTTCTATATTATTTTTTTCTTTTATAATAATTTTTTTTATCATATTGAATTGCTAAAATATGAGGAATTCCATGAAAATAAAAAGAAAAAAAGGAATTTTCGCGGGCGAATATTTACTCTTTCAATATCTATTTCAGCTGTAGAGTTAGCTTATCATTTTTCAGAATATATGAATAGGTCCCTGGTTCGTTCCGCCATCCTTCCCAATGAATCATCAGGATTCATTTTCAATTGAATCTTATGTATTCACGGGTTCCATCGTTCCCATCGCTTCTTGATTAATGGTTAGGTCTGAATTCTACAATGGAGCTCGTAATGAAATTTGTTCTTGAGACAACCCTCTTAGTCGTTATTGCCTCGAAGCTCTTATTTTTTTTTTTTCTATGAACAGATTTATATCATATAATTATGTGTGAATCTGCATTCATGCTTTATTACATTTTTTTTTATGAGATGTTTCAAAGACCTTACATATTGGAATCATATATCTTTTCTATTATATTGATTTTTTTTCTTTCTCTCATCTTTCCATTTATCCGTATCCTTTTTTATTTTTTGTATTTTAATTTTGTTTTGTTTGACAATAAATCTAATGAATTGTTTATGCCAAAAAAAATTTCAGTTGCTACAATGATAGGACTCAAATAGCATATCTTGACTGCTTCTTTTGATCCAGATAATGTGATGCGATGGGTTGGTTATTAGTTCTATAGTTATGAGTTCATACTTCGTATTATGTGTTCTTTCCTTAATTTTAACAAAAACCAACGAGTCACACACTAAGCATAGCAATTCTATCAAAAGGTCGATTTAATTTTTATTAAACCTTATGGGATTAAAAATTAGAATTGATTGGATGAAAAAAAGAATGAAAAAGGTTGTCATTTTTTGTTCCATCGTTAAATCGAAACAGAAAGACAAGTTAAGTAAAGGCTTATTATTCCTCGTCCATAAATATCCAAATTTTGATCCCCAATACCCCATAGATAGTTCGAACGGTATAGGCACAATAATCAATTTTTGCGCGAATGGTTTGTAGGGGAACCCTACCTTCTCTTATCCATTCAATACGTGCAATTTCTTTTCCATCGATACGGCCTGCAATTTGGATTTGAATTCCTTTTGTATCAGCTTGTTCGGTTAATTCGATAGCTTTTTTCATTGCTTTTCGAAAAGATACCCTACTCTTTAGTTGTCCGGCTATAAATTCGGCAAGAATATTAGGGTGCCCATAAGGTTTTGGAATTCTTGTAATAGCAATGTTGAGTTTTCGGTTCACACAATTCAATTCTTTTTGTACATTTCTTTTTAGGTCTTCGACCCCTTGTGGTCTATT